TTGGTGCAACATTACCTATTGATAAATCCCTAACTTTAGGTCTTTTTTAAATTAATTCAATTGTGAAATAACACGCGTGTGTATCTAGGGAATAGTCGCTTCAAGGTGAATTCTCCCTAGATACATCTATTCAATTAAATTCAATTAATAATAGAATTCTGAATTTATTTCAAGTATATAAATAGTGCTTAAGATTGAATCAAAAGCTATTTCATTTTCATCTAAAAAAGACGAAAAAAAATCCAATAGGTTTAAAACTTACTTTTTGGTAAATCCATTGCGAAATATTTTTCTAGAATGCCCAATATCTGTTTTACATCTTCTATGCGAAAATGCTCAATTTTCATAAGATCTTCTTGACTGTTATTCAAAAGGTCCAATAATGTATATATATTGGATTTTTTGAGGTAATTATAGATCCTTGGAGGCAATTCTGATTGGTCAATAAAAATCGATTTCAATGCTATTTTTTTTTTGTTTTTTCTGAGTTTGGCCAATTTATCATGAAAGATAAAAGGGGATAAAGGAACCGCGTGTTGATTGTCCTCTAAATGTACGTTTTCTTCTTCTATATGTAAAAAGGGAATAAATAAATCAATCAAATTCCGAGAGGCTTCATGAAGGGCTTCTTTCGGAGTTAAACTTCCATTTGTCCATATTTCGAGAAAAAGCATCTCTTTTTTTTTATTTCCATTCCCATAAGAATGAATACTATGATTCGCATTTCGAACAGGCATAAATACAGCATCTATAGGATAACTTCCATCTTGAAAATTATGTGGCTCTTTTATAAGATATCCTCGATTTCTCTCAATTTGTAATCCAATACATAAATAAATTGGTTCCGTCAAGGTAGCTATATGTTGTGTATTATCAACGATTTCCACATAAGGTGGTAAGATGATGTCTTGAGCAGTTACATATCCAGGACCCCTGACACAAATAGACGCGTCACAAGTTCCATATAGATTACTTCTGAATACAATTTCTTTCAAATTCATTAAAATATCATGTACCGATTCTTGAATACCCGATATGGTAGAATATTCGTGTGGGACTTTCTCAGATTCAGATTTTACACGTGTGATACAAGTTCCTTCTATTTCTCCAAGCAAAGCTCTTCGCATCGCAATGCCTATTGTATCGGCTTGACCTTTCATAAGTGGAGACAGAATAAAGCGTCCATAATAAAGACGTTTACTGTCTGTTCTTGATTCAACACATTTCCACCGTAGTGTCCGAGTAGATACTATTACTTTCTCTCGAACCATAGGAATATTAGTTGATTAGATCATTGAATCATTTATTTCTCTTGTTTCTCTTGAACTTTCTTCAATATTCATTTCTACACACGTCTTTTTTTCGGAGGTCTACAGCCATTGTGTGGCATAGGGGTTACATCCCGTACGAAAGTTAACAGTATACCACTTCTACGAATAGCTCGTAATGCTGCGTCTCTTCCGAGACCGGGACCCTTTATCATGACTTCTGCTCGTTGCATACCCTGATCTACTACTGTACGAATAGCATTTACCGCAGTGGTTTGAGCAGCAAATGGTGTCCCCTTTCTAGGACCTTTGAATCCACAAGTACCGGCAGAGGCCCAAGAAAGCACCCGACCCCGTACATCTGTAACAGTGACAATGGTATTATTGAAACTTGCTTGAACATGAATAACCCCTTTTGGTATTCTACGCGTACTCTTACGCGAACTAATACGTACATTCCTACGTAAACCAATTCTCGGTATAGCTTTTGCCATATTTTATCATCTCATAAATACGAATCAGAGATATATGGATATATCCATTTCATGTCAAAACAGATTCCTTATTTGTATAGCGAGTCTGATTATCCCTGTCTTTGTTTATGTCTCGAGTTGGAACAAATTACTATAATTCGTCCCCGCCTACGGATTAGTCGACATTTTTGACAAATTTTACGAACAGAAGCTCTTTTTTTCATATTTGTTATTCCTTACCTTAATTCTGAATCTACTTCTTGGAAGAAAATAAGTTTCTTGAAATTTTGCACCTCGAATCGTATCCCATGAAAGGAATGTTGAAGTGGAAAAAACTACCTAATCTTTCGAATCCTTGTTGCTGTGGGGGAGTCGATATATTATACGTCCTCTGGTGGAATCATAAGGACTTACTTCAATTTTGACTCTATCTCCGGGCAGTATCCGTATAAAACTACGGCGGATCTTTCCTGAAATATAACCTAGAATCAGATCTCCATTATCTAAACGAACCCGGAACATACCGTTGGGAAAGGATTCAGTAATTAAACCTTCATGAATCAATTTTTTTTCTTTCATTCCAAAATAAAATAAAACCTCCTTGAAGTTTTAACTAATTGAGTAGGGAAGAGAATAGATAATCCATCTTTTTTTCATAAATAAGAAGTTTCAGATCCAAGTTGGATCTTTTGGCTAGTAAGGAGATTACCATATATAACACAAAATTTCTCCGCCGATTCTTTGTTCTCGAGCTTCTCGGTCTGTCATTATACCTCGAGAAGTCGAAAGAATTACAATGCCCATCCCACCTAAAATTCTAGGAATTTTTTGATAGTTAGAATAGATTCGTAGACCGGGTCGACTGATCCGTTTTAAATTTAAAAAATTTCTATAGGGTCTTTTCCTATTCCTTCTATGTCGCAGGGTTAAAACCAAAAAAGATTTGTTGTTTTCTCGATGTTTTCTCACGTTTTCGATAAACCCTTCTCGTAAAAGTATTTTAACAATACTTTCGGTAATATTAGTAGATGTTATTCGAACCACTCTTTTTCTATCCATATCAGCATTTCGTATAGAGGTTATTATCTCAGCAATAGTGTCCCTACCCATGATGAACTAAAATTATTGACGCTCCAAAATTTGATATAATCAACATGTTTTTCTTTTTTTTTTACTTATTTGTATTTGTTTATGAATATGAATTATTTTTAAAGGTATATGCGTAAGACACAATCTACTAATAAATCTACTTCTTTCAAATACTCCACTATAAACACATCACGATCTCATTTTATAATACCTCGGGAGCCAATGAAACAATTTTAGTAAAATTGAATTGTCTCAATTCCCCCGCGATCGCACCAAAAATTCGAGTTCCTTTTGGATTTCCTTTTTGATCAATAACAACTGCAGCATTGTCATCATATCGTATTATCATACCGTTGTCACGTTTTAGTTCTTTACAGGTACGCACAATTACAGCTCTCACTACTTCTGATCTTTCTAGGGGCATATTTGGTACTGCTTCTTTGATCACAGCAACAATAACGTCACCAATATGAGCATATCGACGATTACTAGCTCCTATGATTCGAATACACATCAATTCTCGAGCCCCGCTGTTATCCGCTACATTTAAATGGGTCTGAGGTTGAATCATATCATTTTTGAATCTGTTCTTTCAATGCAAAGGACGAAGAAAAAAAAAGAAATATTGTTTGTCTAAAAAAGAAACCCGCGATTTTTTGTCATCCCCAAGACCCGCTTCTCTTGGTTCTACATTTTTATTTTATCCCGAAATAATGAATTGAGTTCGTATAGGCATTTTTGATGCTGCTATTGAAATAGCCCTTCTAGCTATATTTTCTGTTACTCCACTCATTTCATAAAGTATTCGACCCGGTTTAACAACAGCTACCCAATATTCAGGATTTCCTTTCCCCGAACCCATACGAGTTTCTGCAGATCTTAGTGTAACTGGTTTGTCTGGAAAAATACGAACCCACATTTTTCCACCACGACGTGCATTTCGTGTTATTGCTCGTCGACCTGCTTCTATTTGTCTAGATGTGATCCAAGCAGGTTCAAGTGCCTGAAGAGCATATTTACCGAAACTAATATGATTACCTCGATAAGATATTCCCTTCATTCTTCCTCTATGTTGTTTGCGGAATCTGGTTCTTTTTGGGTTATAGTTGGTGGTTGTTTCTGAATTCCACCTCTACTACAGAACCGGACGTGAGAGTTTCTTCTCATCCGGCTCCTCGCGAAGAAATAAAAGAGAAAAGGATTCAAAAACTAAAAGATATTTATATACATGTATTTTTTTTATTGAGTAATACATTCCATCGGTTGATTCTTTGAGATTTCATCGAATCTAATCTATTAGTAATTTGTATATCTTGTTTTGAATAGATAACTAAACACTTTTTTTTTTTCTATTTTAGAAATAATATTCTTTTTTATAATGTTCTAACAAATCTTTATTTTGTTTTGCCCCTATCGTATTGCCTCAAATTTAGCAATTCAAAAAAAGAAAGTTTTCGCGGGCGAATATTTACTCTCTCAATCTCTATTTCAGTTGTAGGGTTAGCTCGCGACTTCTTAGAATAGATGAATTGATTTCCGGTTCGTTCCGCCATCCCGACCAGTGAATCATTAAGATTCATTTTTGAATCAAATCTTTTGTATTCACAGGTTCCATCGTTCCCATCACTTCTTATTTAATGGTTAGGTCTGAATTTTACAATGGAGCTAATGATGAAATTCAATTTATTCTTGAGTCAATTTTCTCAGTCTTTATTGGCTCGAAGCTCTTGGCTTTTGATTTTTAAGAAGATTCATTCAATTATGTTATGGATGAATCAGTAGTGATGCTTTGTTACACTGCCTTTTATGAGTCTAAGATACCTCATAGACCTTACATATTGGAATTTTATATCATTGATATTCTTTTTCTCTCTTTCTCTCATACTTCCGTTTATCTACATCCTTTTTCTCTATTTTGCTTTACAATTTAGAATCAGATTCATTTTTTTTTGTTTATGCAAAAAAAAATTTCAGTTGCTACAAAGATATGATCAATATATCATATCTTGACTGGTTCTTTAGATCCAGATAATGCGAAGTGATGAGTTGGTTATTAGTTCTTTCATACAATGGGGCTGATTTTAATCCTAACCCTAAAAAAAACCAACGAGTCACACACTAAGCATAGCAATTATATCAAATAAATGGTCAATCTAATTTTTATTCAACC